AATGCGCCCATAGTGACTGGGGTAGATATCTCGTATTCGAAAACTAGCAGTTCGTCCTGTTAACCCTCCAGGACCCAAATAACTCGATTTTCTCCCATGAACTATTTGTGTCAATGGATTAGTTCGATCCAAAACTTGAGATAATGGGTGTAATCCAAAAAAAGATTCATAAGTGGTTGTTAATGGAGTTGAAGTTACCAAATTTTGAGGGGTTGGTATCAATTTATGCCTAATTGCTCCACATATAGTCCCCCTAACCACATTTTCTAAACGAATCAGGGCTAATCCGAATTGATCTTGTAAGAGATTCGCTACAGAACGAATACGTTTATTTTTTAAATGATTCATATCGTCAAGCGTACCCATTCCAAATTTCATTTCAATCAAACGATCTGTAGCTGCCAATATATCTCTCGGTAACAAAAATGTATTGGTATGAGGTATATCAAGATTCAGTCTCCGGTTCATATTTAATCGACCAATCCTTCCTAATTCACATCTTTGTTGAAAGAATTTCTTTTGTAATTCCTTACATAAGGATTCAGAAAATACCGGATCGCCCCCTACACAAGTAAATTGTTGATAAAACACCAAAATGGCATTTTCCTTTGATCCAATTTTTTTTTTTTCCTTATCATTCAGGAAAGCTAAGAAAATCTCAGGGTAACACACATTCTCTAAAATTTGTCGTAGATTCAAACCCATAGCTGATGATAGAACTAGAATAGATATTTTCTGTTTCCTACTCATGCGGGCCCATATCCTTGCTTTTCTATCAATCTCTAATTCTATTCTCCCCCCCCAATCTGATATTATAGTCCCAATATAGACCGAAATTCCGTTATGATCCAATTCTGAGCGGTAATAAATACCGGGGCTTTGCAATATTTGATTGATTACAATTCGGTATATTCCATTTATTAGAAAAGTTCCTAGGGAATTCATTAAAGGAATGTTTCCAATAAAAATTTTTTGTTCTTGTATATCCTTACTGTTTTTCCAAATTAATCCCGCGGATACATATAATTCAGAAGAATATGTAAGTGATTCATATACAGCATCTCCTTCTTTTATCAATGGTTCGACTAATTGATATGTTTCCACAAATAATTGAAATTCAATTTCTTGATCTGTATCTTTAATTTTTGGAAACTTAGAAAACTCTTCTGTTAAGCCCTGATCAATGAACCTACAAAATCCTTCAAATTGGATTTGATTAAATCCAGGTATTGTAGACATTCCCTCGTTTACATCCTCGAGCATTTTAAATTTCCCGTTTATTAACTATTTTTAAAATCTCATTATTGGATCGTGCCTCATTCAATTCAATTATATAGATCGATCTAGCAATGATAGAATTTTTATTCTGTTTACAGAATCGCATAAAATTTTATCTAACTCCATAGATGGATATGGAATATATGAAATACATATGAACGGTGGAATAAAGATAATTTTATACTCAAATTCTAATTTGCAAGAAATACAACTGGAAAGGGGTTGAGAAATTACACTTAACTTCGACTTAGGAAATTTTGTATAGAATAGCAAAACAAAACGTGATTTAATTTCTACCATTATTATGATATTACATATTCCAATATGATTGGAATATCCCTAAAATAAATGGATAAAATAAATGGATATGGATTCAGGATTTCATCTTTCGATGGGATAAAGAACCAATAATCAGAAACACTAGAAAGTTTATTTTTTTTAAGACTTAGTTAGCTTTTTCGTGGATTTCTTTGTTTAATTCAAAAAAAAAATTGCATATACCATATACATAGAAAAGATGTATTTTTATTTATTTGTATATATTTTCGATTTATATATTATATATATAAATATATATATTTTTATATATAATTATATTTTATATATAATATTAAATTCGATTCTAATTATTTCTAATTATATAGAATATTCTAATTATAGAGAATATATAAAAGAATATATAAACAAAACTGTTGAAGTGCATAAGAAGGCTTATTAAGCATATCCAGATAGAACTAGATAGAGCTATGTATATATTCCTGTCTCCCCCTTTACTGCAGTTCCATTTTTGACAGCACATTTTGATAGAGGAATTCTAGACAGATAAGATATCAGATTAGCTATCTGTGTAAAATTTTATGTTCTAGGGTTTACATATACCCATAATTGGTGTTATAATTCAAATTGAGAATAATTTTGTATTGAAAAGAATCAATACTGATTGGTTAGGTATCCATTTTTTTTTTTTCTGATATCATTACGATATCATTAAGATTAGGGAAATACAATTTTCGATTCAAATCCACGAATCGTTCGTAAATTCACAGTCAATAGTTAATGGTTCAAATTTGTCCTTAATTTTGTCTTTTGTGAAAGAAAAGTCACTTTTTTATTTCATATAGAAAGCAGAAAGAATTTTAATAGTGTATGTTTTGAAATACTATACAAAATTAATTGAAAAAATAAATCCAATCAAAAAATAAAAAAAAAAGAAGGATTTATTTTTCGGAATTTTGGAAAGGGATTAAAAAAAATGGGATTCACGGTGCAAGTACAAAAAAAAAGAGTCCCCCTTTCCAAAATAAAGGAGGACGATATTTTTGTCTATTTTGTGTCGTCTTGGCGGCATGGCCGAGTGGTAAGGCGGGGGACTGCAAATCCTTTTTCCCCAGTTCAAATCCGGGTGTCGCCTCATCAACAAAAGACGCAAAGTACCTTATTCCCTTTTGCTGATATAATTTGTTGAATTTTCCCCCAACAGAAGCACGCGGAGGAAAAGTCACCTTGATACTTCCAAGGGTCTTAATGTTTATTTTGTTTGTACTAAAAGTTTTTCAGTCATCATATAAAAACTTCTTAAAATTAATTGGCTTTTTTGTAGTGTTTCATCAATATATTGAAGATATTTTTTTTGACTCTGCGCCAGCGATTCTACTATTATTAGTATTAGTGAACAATAATAGAAAACTTCCTTAAATAGAAAAATTCATTAATAAAAAATTCCTTCATATTCATAAAGATAGAGGACATAATTCACATGGATATATTAAGTCTCGCTTGGGCTGCTTTAATGGTAGTCTTTACATTTTCCCTTTCACTCGTAGTATGGGGAAGAAGTGGACTCTAGGGGTACTACTAATTGAGTTGAGAAATCAAACTGTATCAATTGTTTTATACATTATTCTGCAAAGATTTTAAACTTTAACTCTTGTTTAAATTCAATTAAATTGAATTTAAAATATCTTCATTTCAAAATTCTATATCTATATTGGATTTGAGTGAAGTAATCTATTCTATGAATAATATATGAATAATACCCTTTTCTTTTAATTTAATCAAACAAATATTTCAATGATTGTGGTGTTCATATTTCCAAAGTAAAACGAATACAAATGATAGGAAATTGATTCCAACCAAATTTTTCCTAAATTATCTATTTCGATAAAGTGGTTCTTACCAGAGTTATATATCAACAATGAGGTGAGGGGGAAGGGATCGCCCTCCCTTTTTTTGTTTGTCTCTTTCCTGTTCAAAGAGAAAAAAAGTACTTCTTTTATTAACTATTAAATAGTTATTGGTTCTTAAATATTCAAAGTGATTAAAATTAAGTGACTTTTCCATGGGAAATAAGATATTTTCTTGCTTAGTTTATTATTTGTTTTATTCTTTTATAAAATTTATTTATGCTATACCTTATTTTATTAACTTGACGGGCAGGGTTTACTAATCCTTTGTTTTGTTGAAACCTTAAAAGTTTTTATAGAACTCCTTTCCTTGGATGATCTGTCAACTGCTCGATCAATTCTTTCTTCGAAATTAAAAAAAAAAAAAGATTTCTTGATTTTCTTTTATTAATATTAATAATTAATATTACTATATGTTCAGATTTTTTACTTTTTTTTTATTGATTTTATTCTTTCAGTGGATGTTGGGATTCATATTGAAAATAATCAGAACTATAGGAATTAGAATAATAAAAGTAAGAACTGCCTTTCGATTTCGACTATTTCAGATTAATTAGAATCAACACAAATAGATGAAGAAATAGAATTGGGACATTATGTACATTCCATATAGAGAATTGATATCTAGATATATCAATATGAGATTCTAGATTAATCTATATCTATACTAAACCTATATCTTCATACAGTATAACTTTATACATTAGAATACCAAAAATAGGTAGTATGATAGAAAAAAAAAAAAAAAGATTTCTTTCTATCATACTATGGGATCTCATAGAATACTGCTAATTCTAGTCTATTTATTTCATCTAAAACGAAAACTAGTAATCCTTTTCATTTTATTCCGTCAATCATTGATAAGAACTAAGAAGTAAAGTTTCATTCAAATTAATCACCTTGACTAAGACTAACTGTTTTTACGTATATTATAAGTAAAAAAGCAGTAGGAACTAGAATAAACAATGCAGTAGCAATAAATGCAAGAATATTTACTTCCATAATCTCATCGTTTCTTTCATTTTTCTTTACTTCGCAAAAACTCGGGATTAAATCCCATAGAGATACTAAATCTTTCGCCTCTACTCTAAATTCAATGGGATGAAGATGAATTCCATCTCGATGATATTGAATTGGATCAATATCATGAATAACAATATCTGAGCTATCAAATCGCTTCATTGTCGAGAATTCAATAGTATAACATAGAAAGATTGTTTATCCATACCGAATTTAAAAACAGATTCTTGATTCAATTGCAAATTTATTTACTTTACTTTTTTTAATTTTTCATATTCTTTTCTCGAAAAAATAAAAAATTCTTGACTTCTTTGTACAATCATGGGAGACGTATCATGTAACCACCTTTCCTTTCCACTTAGATTGGTTACAACCAAACCCAAACAAAAGTGCGCAATTTGAAATTTGAATGAGATTAGACAAAATCGGAGCCAAGAAAAAAGATACTTAAAAAAAAAAAAGGATTCTATCAAAGAAATTAAATTCATTTTGTATCGTACAAATCCGATTTTTTTGTGTGATTTATTTGTGTTGTGTATGGGGCTACCGGAAAAGATATGGTACTCGATTCGATTTCATTATACGGGTCAGGAGTAATCGAAAAATCCAAACTAAGTAGAGTATCTTTTTAAATCTTGAATATGACGCTACCAATAATTGTACTAATTCACATATGTTTCGATTAATCAGTACTAGTTGAAAAAAGAAAAAAAAATTAAATAGTTAAATCTTAATTATGTATAGTTAAATCTTAATTATGGAACTATTAAGTAACTATTAATTATGTTTATGTAACTATTTAATATGTAAATATTAAAATATTAATAATTTAATAATAATTAATTTAAAAATTTTATTTAATAATATAAATTCCATAATATTAATAAATTAAATATTCCAAATATTCAAATTAAATTGAATAGTAAATAAAATTTCAAATTAACTAGAATTTGTATAGAAAATATTTAAATAGAATTAAATAAGAATTAAATATAGAAATATTAAATAAATAAGTCATAAAAATTAAGTAATAAGAATAAATAAATAAAAAAAAAAAAAAGAAGTATCCCCTTGGGAATGAAAATGAAATTGTGCTATTTGCTCCCCTTTCGCAGAAGGGGGAGATATGAGTTGATGTATTTGTTTTATTCCATTTTTTTTTTAATATTATTAGATCCGTCGGGACTGACGGGGCTCGAACCCGCAGCTTCCGCCTTGACAGGGCGGTGCTCTGACCAATTGAACTACAATCCCCGGGAAATGCAATAAAATGTACAGCATACATATTATTATGATTTCATTCAAACCCTTTTTTATATTTATATTTCGATTTTCGATTGAAATCAACGCCTTGGAACAGAAAGGGGAGTGTGATATTCACATGGATATACACTTTAATGATACAAAAGGACAGGGATTGCTAGTAATCTTTTCATTATTTCAAATCAAAATCGAATAAAAAAAAATCTTTCAATGTAAAAAGAAAAAAAAAAGACTCTTTTTTCTTTACATTACTCTTTATTCTTAGACTTTATACTTACAAATCCGGATCTGAGTCTAGATGATTAGCAAGATCAGAATTTTGAGAAAAAAAAGAAATAAAACAAATAAAATAAAGAACAAGTAGAGATATATCCGAACTTTTTCCTTTTTTTCGTATCAGGCATTTCGCGAGAACAAGGGGCTTATTTCATGGCAGATCAGTGAATTATTGGGCCGAGCTGGATTTGAACCAGCGTAGACATATTGCCAACGAATTTACAGTCCGTCCCCATTAACCGCTCGGGCATCGACCCAGGAAGAATCAATTCCAGATTTTTTTATTAAAAAAAAAAAGAATCCACGATCCCCTTCCGTTCGTAATACCCTACCCCCAGGGGAAGTCGAATCCCCGTTGCCTCCTTGAAAGAGAGATGTCCTGAACCACTAGACGATGGGGGCACATTTGCCCGACCGCCAGCATACTATGTTCATAGTATGAACAGTTTTTTGAAATTGTCAATATAAGAAAATGGTATGACTCGATTTGAAGAATCTTTGCCCCTTTCAGATTCCATAGAATTTTTTTATTCTTATATTAAGATTCATTCTAATCGCCATTATCCATTATAGGCCATTATCGATTAGAATAATTTAATTTTAATTTAATAATTAGAATATAATAATTCTAATCGAGAATACTAATTTCAAATTCTAATTAAATAATTTATTTAATAAAAATTTAATTAATATTCTATTATAATATAATTTCTAATATAGTTACTTACTTTTTCTAGATTTAGAGATTGAATTTCTAATCTAGTTTCATAGATCTATCTTATCCACATAGTAGATCATTCAAGAATTCAATCAAATGAGCCCCTTTAACTCAGTGGTAGAGTAACGCCATGGTAAGGCGTAAGTCATCGGTTCAAATCCGATAAGGGGCTTTGGAGTTTTTTCATAAAACCAGCGGTAGTATTCCTATTTGAAGAGGGAATAGAAGTTGCTATTTATAATAACAAAAGTAAGAAAATAACAAAAGTAAGAAACTCTAGAATTCTAATTAATTCTAAAATTTTCAAAAATTAATATAATTAATATTATAATGCTTTATTTTAGCTTCTTTTATTAATATCTAATTATAATAAATTATTTTATTCTAATCTAATATATTTATATTTTTTTAGAATATTTTTTATTTTCGAATATATTTCTATTTTCTATAATTTTTCGATTTATATAATTTTATTAATTTTATATAATATCTTTCTTCTATATTCTAGTTTAGTTATAGAATATATTTCTAGCTATTTCGAATATATTTTCTTCTATTTTTTATACTATTTTTTTATAATAGTCTATTTTTTAGAATATATACTATTCTAGTTATAGTATAGTATTTCGAATATATATTATTAGAATTCTAGAGTATTCTTTAGAATATATAATATTAGTCTATTTTTTTTTATCTAGTTATTTATAGAGTTAGAAAGTTTAGTTAGAAGGTTGAACATTTTTTTATTATATTAGAATATAT